TGCATTGAAAGAACAGATTTAAAAATCATATGATTCAACCTCAGACCCATTTGAATGTAGCGGACAACAGCGGGGCCCGAGAATTGATGTGTATTCGAATCATAGGAGCTAGTAATCGCCGATATGCTCATATTGGTGACGTTATTGTTGCTGTGATCAAAGAAGCAGTGCCTAATATGCCTCTAGAAAGATCAGAAGTGATCCGAGCTGTAATTGTACGTACTTGTAAAGTACTCAAACGTGACAACGGTATGATAATACGATATGATGACAATGCTGCAGTTGTCATTGATCAAGAAGGAAATCCAAAAGGAACTCGAGTTTTTGGTGCGATCGCCCGGGAATTGAGACAGTTAAATTTTACTAAAATAGTTTCATTAGCCCCTGAGGTATTATAAGATGAGACCATGATATAGTTATAGTAGGTTATTTGAATGAAATAGATAAATTAGTTAAATTAGTGGATTGTGTCTCACGTATATATCTTTAATAATTCATAAATAAAAAAAAAAAAGACCATGTTTATTATATCCAAATTTTGAGGAACCAATAATTTTAGTTCATCATGGGTAGGGACACTATTGCTGACATAATAACCTCTATACGAAATGCTGACATGAATAGAAAAGGAACGGTTCGAATAGCATCTACTAACATCACCGAAAACATTGTTAAAATACTTTTACGAGAAGGTTTTATCGAAAACGTGCGGAAACATCGAGAAAGCAATAATTTTTTTTTTGTTTTAACCCTAAAACATAGAAGGAATAAGAAAGGTCCATATAGAACTATTTTAAATTTAAAACGGATCAGTCGACCTGGTCTACGAATCTATTCTAACTATCAACGAATTCCTAGAATTTTGGGCGGGATGGGGATTGTAATTCTTTCTACTTCTCGAGGTATAATGACAGACCGAGAGGCTCGACTAGAAGGAATCGGCGGAGAAATTTTGTGTTATATATGGTAATCCTTCTGATATCCGAATTCAATCCGAAACTTCCTATTTGTGAAAAAAAAAAGAGAAAGGACGGGTTGTCTAATACCACTCCTCCTCCATTAGTTGATACTTCAAGGGGGTTTTACCTGGAATGAAAGAACAAAAATGGGTTCATGAAGGTTTAATCACTGAATCACTTCCCAATGGTATGTTCCGGGTTCGTTTAGATAATGAAGATCTGATTCTAGGTTATGTTTCAGGAAAGATCCGACGTAGTTTTATACGTATACTACCAGGAGATAGAGTCAAAATTGAAGTAAGTCGTTATGATTCAACCAGAGGACGTATAATTTATAGACTCCGCAACAAGGATTCGAACGATTAGGCAGGTTTTTAAACTTCAACATTCCTTTCATGGGGATCCAACTCGAGGTTCAAAATTTTAAGAAACTTATTTTCTTCCAAGAAGTAGATTCGGAATTCAGTTAAGGTAAGGAATGACAAATATGAAAATAAGGGCCTCTGTTCGTAAAATTTGTGAAAAATGTCGACTGATCCGTAGGCGGGGACGAATTATAGTAATTTGTTCCAACCCGAGGCATAAACAAAGACAAGGATAATCTTTCTAAAAGGGACTCTCTAAAGGACCCGATGTACAAATAAAAATAAAGGATCCGTTTTGACATGAAATGGATATATCCATATAACCCTGACTCATATTTATGAGATGATAAAATATGGCAAAACCCATACCAAAGATTGGTTCACGTAGGAATGGACGTATTGGTTTACGTAAGAGTGCACGTAGAATACCAAAGGGCGTTATTCATGTTCAAGCAAGTTTCAACAATACCATTGTGACTGTTACAGATGTACGGGGTCGGGTGGTTTCTTGGTCCTCTGCCGGTACTTGTGGATTCAGGGGTACAAGAAGAGGAACACCATTTGCTGCTCAAACCGCAGCAGGAAATGCTATTCGTACAGTAGTGGATCAGGGTATGCAACGAGCAGAAGTCATGATAAAGGGTCCCGGTCTCGGAAGAGATGCAGCATTACGAGCTATTCGTAGAAGTGGTATACTATTAAGTTTCGTACGGGATGTAACCCCTATGCCACATAATGGCTGTAGACCTCCTAAAAAAAGACGTGTGTAGAAATAAACATTGAAGAGATTTCAAGAGAAATAAACAACTCAATGATCTGATCAAATAATATTACTATGGTTCGAGAGAAAGTAACAGTATCTACTCGGACACTACAGTGGAAGTGTGTTGAATCAAGAGCAGACAGTAAGCGTCTTTATTATGGACGCTTTATTCTGTCTCCACTTATGAAAGGTCAAGCCGACACAATAGGCATTGCGATGCGAAGAGCTTTGCTTGGAGAAATGGAAGGAACATGTATCACACGTGCAAAATCTGAGAAAATACCGCATGAATATTCTACCATAGTAGGTATTCAAGAATCAGTACATGAAATTTTAATGAATTTGAAAGAAGTTGTATTGAGAAGTAATCTGTATGGAACTCGCGACGCGTCGATTTGTGTCAGGGGTCCTGG